ACTAGGAAAGTAAGTATCAAGAAAAAAAATATTCTTCGGAATAGTGGAATACAAAATTAATAAGAATTAATAAGAAATGCAAAAATGAAGCGAAGCAAAGGGGACCTAATCTCACCTCCTTCTATACTATAAAGAAAAGAACCAGAGATTTTAACCCTTTTTTAAAAAGAAGTGTTTAGAGATTTATCTACTTAGTCTATAATATCTAGATTATTAATGAATCTACCCCAATGCATCTCGAGGTATTTGTATCAATATCTATTCGGTAGATCCTTTTTTTTCTGTGCCAGGAACCAGATTTGAACTGGTGACACGAGGATTTTCAGTCCTCTGCTCTACCAACTGAGCTATCCTGACCCTTTCTTGTGCATCATCCTAGTAGAGTATTTGCATCTATGTCAATTAAAGGGACTAATACTCTAATAAAAAAGAAATCTATTTAATGAATAGCATAAGATCTATTGCGTTCTCTTTGCACTCCTTTGTGAAAGAGTAGAATGAGAAAGCTAATGAATCTTGAACCCATTGATAAAAGAGAAAAGAGGATAAATACTATGGTTAGGGAATAAAGGAGGGTTTGGGGATAGAGGGACTTGAACCCTCACGACTTATAAAGTCGACGGATTTTCCTTTTACTAGAAATTTCATTGTTGTCAGCATTGACATGTAGAATGGGACTCTCTCTTTATCCTCGTCCGATTAATCCTATTTTTAATAGATCTCAAATACAATGAATTGAAGGATTTGATTACTCAATATTCGAGTAGAATGGATTCACAATAATTCTAAAAAAATTCAGAATTTTCTATTTCATAATCATTATCATTCCTAATTTCATTCTAAAAAATAAATAAAGAACCTATATTATGGTATGGGTTCTGTGATTAATCGTTTGCTATGTCAGTATCTATACGTGTGTATTAGATGTATAATACCCTTCTTTCTCTAATTTAGTAATTTAGAGGGAGTTTCACTACCAACACAACGTAATTACACCTCGATTCGTTAGAACAGCTTCCATTGAGTCTCTGCACCTATCCTTTTCCTTTGGGTTCTAGTTTGAGAACCGCTTGTTTTTCAAAAAAAGGGATTTGGCTCAGGATTGCCCATTTTTCATTCCAGGGTTTCTCTGAATTTGGAAGTTATCACTTAGCAGGTTTCCATACCAAGGCTCAATACAATCAAGTCCGTAGCGTCTACCGATTTCGCCATATCCCCATTGTCCTTTTTTTTTTCTTTGAAACCTGGATTCCTTGTGTAATTTCCTACATCTCTTAGTTTTTTTTTGAATCATTGAATTCATTATTCGACGTAATCTAGCAGCTCATCTCTATTCGCTTATTGCAATTCAGAATTGAATTGATTCTACCGTTGATATATTTTCAATTCAATCGGAATCAATATATCCAAAAGTTTTTCTCTCCCCCACCCCCCCTCCTGCCTTTTTTAGTATATTCAAAATCATACTATAACGCTTGATATTCATTCTTTTTTTTCTAAGTAGAATTTCAAATTTTGAACTAGTTAATAACTAAGATTAATAACTAAGATTAATAATTAAGATCTGTCATTTTATAGATTTCCTATATAAAATTCTATTTGTTACACTATTTCTGTTATGTAAGCCCACTTAGCTCAGAGGTTAGAGCATCGCATTTGTAATGCGAGGGTCATCGGTTCAAATCCGATAGTCGGCTTTTTTCTTTATTGATGTTCCATGAACAAGAATCTCTTTTTTTCTCCGAATTAAATGGAGAATCCAGAGTCCATTACGTCGTTCTACCTTACAATTTTGCTAGATACAAAACATTAAAATATATAATATATATACAAAAAATCCAGATGTTGATGAAATTCCATTTTTTTTGGTACTTTTAGTAGATTTTACTCAGTTCATCCTTTAGTTTAATTCAAATTCAGTTTTAATTTCGATGTATTCCGTAATGTAAATACAATGAAATTTATTGTGTAAAATGTAATTTCAATAAAAAAAGGAGTCTTCATGTCCCGTTACCGAGGACCTCGTTTAAAAAAAATACGCCGTCTGGGAGCTTTACCAGGACTCACTAGAAAAACACCTAAATCCGGAAGTAATCTGAAAAAAAAATTCCATTCTGGGAAAAAAGAGCAATATCGTATTCGTCTTCAAGAAAAACAGAAATTGCGTTTTCATTATGGTCTGACAGAACGACAATTACTTAGATATGTACATATCGCTGGAAAAGCAAAAAAGTCAACAGGTCAAGTTTTACTACAATTACTTGAAATGCGTTTGGATAATATTGTTTTTCGATTGGGTCTGGCTTCAACCATTCCTGGGGCCCGGCAATTAGTTAATCATAGACATATTTTAGTTAATGGTCGTATAGTTGATATACCAAGTTTTCGTTGCAAACCCCGAGATATTATTACTACGAAGGATAACCAAAGATCAAAACGTCTGGTTCAAAATTCTATTGCTTCATCCGATCCGGGCAAATTGCCAAAGCATTTGACGGTTGATATATTGCAATATAAAGGACTAGTACAAAAAATCCTAGATAGAAAGTGGGTCGGTCTGAAAATAAATGAGTTGTTAGTTGTAGAATATTACTCTCGTCAGACTTGAGTTTAATGCAAAAGGAAAGGTTCATAGAATTTATTTTCCCCCTCCCCTTTCCCCGAACTAAATCGACCTAAGGCTCTTAATTCGTATTTTCCCATTCACCTAGCAGAAATAGATTAACCTTAGTATCTTTTTTATTTTTTGTTATATTTTACATACCAAAGTAATTTGCTTTAGAGAATTCTATTAAATAATAAATAAAGGTATTATTGCTCAAATAAATTGTTATTTGATTTGATACATTGTGATCGGTAACGTTGATGAATTAAGAGAAACGGAAAGAGAGGGATTCGAACCCTCGGTAAACAAAAGTCTACATAGCAGTTCCAATGCTACGCCTTGAACCGCTCGGCCATCTTTCCTACATAATCTTATTATGGAAAATAAACTGAGTGAATAGCGAGTTTTCGTATTCCTGCAGTACAGGTACAGACACAATCGTTCGGGGATTCCATGGCTCTATTGGAAAAAGAAAAATTCTTTTTTTTATCTAAGTGTAAAGTTTTTCTTTAGGGAAAACCAAAATAAAAAGAGAATATAAGAATCCTTATTATTCCCTAAGAAAATAAAGGAACCAAGGAACCCTAGAATTCTATTTGCATAAGGTATGTTATGCCATACAATCTAAATAAAAAAAGAAAAAAAAAAGGTGTGGGATAATTAATGTTAATGACTTTGAAAACGCGAAATAGCTGATGACAGAAGTTGTTGTTGAGAAATAGGAAAGTGGAATGAAATCCAATCTTAGTCAAATATTTCATATCTCTTCTTGTCCAAACAGAAGGAAAAGGAGACAATTTGAGCTGAGCGGAAAATCCATACCTCTCTTATCCATTTATGGAGCGATTTATAAGTTTTTATGTTATTTTGTGATAGAATGAAAAGAATTCTATATAGAATGGATTGGGAATTATGCCTAGATCCCGTATAAATGGAAATTTCATTGATAAGACCTTCTCGATTGTAGCTAATATTTTATTGCAAATAATTCCGACAACCTCAGGGGAAAAAAGGGCATTTACTTATTATAGAGATGGTGCGATTTGACTCTTTATTTTTTTTTTGTTTTTTTTTAGCCCTACCTACATCTCAGTCTTACGAGAAAGAGAGGGGGTTCACATAGAGAGAACAAAATTAGTAAAAGAAACCCACGCTTGGGGAAGGTGAGGTGAACTACCAATTCCTTCTGTCGTGTATCCTCGATTGATGTGGCCTTAGATGCTTCAATTGTAGATTTGAGTATTGAGCGAAAGGTTACACCTACAGGATAGGTTCTGTATTACAGGCTAATCCTACTCTACTAGGACCAATAGGCAGCATAGGGGAGAAAAGCACTACACCTCGAAATAGGAATCAACAAGAGAAAAACTTTGTTAGAAATTAACCCTTTCCTGATCGGTATCAGGATTGGGAAGAATGGTTGGGATAGCAAACAACCATCAGGTTTGTACGTTGGATACCCTTATAACCATCAAAGGTCGTTGAAGTGGCTAATTCCTCTAAATAGGAGGCGTTGAGAACAAAGAAATTCCTGGAGCTATCGTTTTCCTCGGGCATTAATCGAATTCGTTGGTGTTAAGAAAAACCTCTTAGGGGAAGGTTGGCTAGAGATTTCTTGGAAAAATACCAGCCCCTTTCGGTCCATAATGATATGGGACAAATTCTATTTTGATTCTATAGATTTTTTGCTTAGTACTATGTACAGAAGGGAGGAGCCGTATGAGATGAAAACCTCATGTACGGTTTTGGAACGGAGATTTTTTGAATAGAATGAACGACCGTAACGGATGTTGGCTCAATCCGAAGGAAATTATGCAGAAGCTTTGCAGAATTATTATGAAGCTACGCGACTAGAAATTGATCCCTATGACCGAAGTTATATACTATATAATATCGGCCTTATACACACAAGTAATGGAGAGCATACAAAGGCTTTGGAATATTATTTCCGGGCGCTAGAACGAAACCCCTTCTTACCGCAAGCTTTTAATAATATGGCCGTGATCTGTCATTACGTGCGACTATCTCCACTATAGAAAGAAAGAAGAAAAAAAGATGAAATTTTCTAGTATTTACTAGAAAAAGGGCTTTCTACATAGGGATCGTCAAAACAATGATTTTGCCCTATTAGCTGTAGGAAAGAAGAACACTTCACGAGAATCAAAATAAGAAGAAAGTCAAGCCTATACTACTACTCTATGGATAAAGTCTCAAATTGATAGAGAAAGCACCGTAAAGATCAATTAGTAAGCGACTGGATCGATACAACTAAAAAAAACTGCTTAATTATACCATGATACGGGGAAAAATTTAGGAATCTGCTTATGTAATAGAGCCGAGCCACTAAAGGATTAAGCAGCGGTGTAGTATCAGATCCCAAAGATAGTAAGTTCTTTTTTCTTCCTTATGGGAAAAAGTATTTTTCAAGGATTCTATAGAAATTTCTTATATGAAAGACACGAAACCGAGATAGTTACCTTTCAGAAAATTCGAACGAAGGATATAGGTCTATCTATGCTTCATTCTTCTGAAGGTGGGAGAAAAGATCAAACTGATTATTGATCAAAATTAGGGTTTGAAACTTAGGTAATTAACTTCTTCTGCTTAACCCAAGAAGAAATTGGATCGATTTTTGAGAAATCGAATTCAGTTAAGATAGGAGAAATTAAGATAGCAATTTCTGAGCCGTATGAGGTAGGAAACTCTCAAGTACGGTTCTAGGGGAAGGAACTGCCTATTCCGACCGAGGAGAACAGGCCATTCTACAAGGCGATTCGGAAATTGCGGAAGCTTGGTTTGATCAAGCTGCTGAGTATTGGAAACAAGCTATAGCGCTTACTCCGGGAAATTATATTGAAGCACAGAACTGGTTGAAGATTACGAAGCGTTTTGAATTTGAATAAGACCACTCTTCATTTTCATAAAATGGGCGGTTTGGCTGTTGATCCATTAATCAAATAATTTTGGTAGGAAGATCAAATCAAGAATTTCATTATATCCCTTTCTTCTACCTTCGATTTTATATCATATTTCATAAGGATAAACAATCGGGATAGGCTCTAGAACAGAGGTAATAAAGTAAATAAAAAGTGGCAATCTAAAAAAAAGTGGCAATCTAAATATTCCTACCTAAAGGACGATTTTTTTAATAATTCTAATGAGTTTCTTGGAATTTGGAATCGAATAATAATATTTATATTATGCTCACTCAAGGAAAGTAGATGTAGGGCTTATACCCTAAAAAAAATACACTAGCTTCTTAAATTAAAATAAAACATAAAAAAAATCTTTTTTTGTTACGTCGGGAAATAATTTTCCAGGATAACCCGTGTCCGTTAGGCACCTAATCCTTATGTCATAATAGATCCGAACACTTGCCTCGGATTGACTTCAATATATAATTGCTCCAGTAAATAACTAAAAAAATAGAAGGGTGGTAGATAGTAAAGAAAAGGACTAATCATAATATCTATCCTTCAAAGATTCACTAAAAAAACAGTTGGCGGGTCTCTTTGTATGTCTTGTCCGGAAAGAGGAGGATTTAATGATTATTCGTTCACCGGAACCAGAAGTTAAAATTGTTGTAGATAGGGATCCTGTAAAAACATCTTTTGAGGAATGGGCCAGACCCGGGCATTTCTCAAGAACACTAGCTAAGGGTCCAGATACTACCACTTGGATCTGGAACCTACATGCTGATGCTCACGATTTCGATAGTCATACCGGTGATTTGGAGGAGATCTCTCGAAAAATCTTTAGTGCTCATTTTGGTCAACTCTCCGTTATCTTTCTTTGGTTGAGTGGCATGTACTTTCACGGTGCCCGTTTTTCCAATTATGAAGCATGGCTAAGTGATCCTACTCACATTGGACCCAGTGCTCAGGTAGTTTGGCCAATAGTAGGCCAAGAAATTTTGAATGGTGATGTAGGCGGGGGTTTTCGAGGAATTCAAATAACCTCCGGTTTTTTTCAGATTTGGCGAGCATCTGGAATAACTAGTGAGTTACAACTCTATTGTACCGCAATCGGTGCATTGATTTTTGCATCGTTAATGCTTTTTGCTGGTTGGTTCCATTATCACAAAGCTGCTCCCAAATTGGCCTGGTTCCAAGATGTAGAATCCATGTTGAATCACCACTTAGCGGGGTTATTAGGACTTGGGTCTCTTTCTTGGGCGGGACACCAAATCCATGTATCTTTACCGATTAACCAATTTCTTGACGCTGGGGTTGATCCTAAAGAGATACCACTTCCTCATGAATTTATCTTGAATCGTGACCTTTTGGCTCAACTTTATCCTAGTTTTGCCGAAGGAGCAACCCCTTTTTTCACCTTGAATTGGTCCAAATACGCAGAATTTCTTACTTTTCGCGGAGGACTAGATCCAATAACCGGCGGCCTATGGCTGAGCGATATTGCGCACCATCATTTAGCTATTGCTATTCTTTTTCTGATCGCTGGTCATATGTATAGGACCAACTGGGGTATTGGTCATGAACTTAAAGATATTTTGGAGGCTCATAAAGGCCCATTTACAGGACAAGGCCATAAGGGTCTCTATGAAATCCTAACAACGTCATGGCATGCTCAATTATCTCTTAACCTAGCTATGCTAGGCTCTACAACTATTGTTGTAGCTCATCATATGTACTCTATGCCCCCCTATCCATACCTAGCTACTGACTATGGTACACAACTTTCCTTGTTCACACACCACATGTGGATTGGCGGATTTCTAATAGTTGGTGCTGCTGCACATGCAGCCATTTTTATGGTAAGAGACTATGATCCAACTACTCGATACAACGATCTATTAGATCGCATCCTTAGACACCGCGATGCAATCATATCCCACCTTAACTGGGTATGTATATTTCTAGGTTTTCACAGTTTTG